TTTTTAGGAACCTCTGTTCTTTTAGTTAGTCTGACGAGAATAATATTCTATGACTAGAAATTCATTTATTTTCAAACCGACCCATTTAGTATCTATTATTTGATTGACTAAGCCTTTATAATATGGGGATGGGTCAAGGGTCAAATGGTTTGGCAATTCCTCATGAGGGGATGACTCGAGAGAATTTTGAATCAGAGCTCTGGATTTTTGGTTATCCTTCGACGTAATAATATCTCGGGGTTTGCAGCGATAACTCGGTATATCTACTATACGACCATTCACTAAAATATGTCGATGATTCACTAATTGACGGGCTGCAGGAATAGTCGAAGCCATACCCAATCGAAAAAGGATGTTATCCAAACGCATTTCAAGTAATTGTAGTAAAACTTGACCTGTTGACCCCTTGGCTTTTCTGGCAATCCGAACGTATTGAATTAACTGTCGTTCTGTAAGACCATAATGAAAACGCAATTTTTGTTTTTCTTCTAGGCGAATACAATATTGAGATTTTTTCCCGGAACGCGATTGGTTTCTAAGATCACTTTCAGCCCTAGGCCTTTTATTAGTTAGTCCTGGTAAAGCCCCCAGGCGACGTATTTTTTTGAAACGAGGTCCTCGGTAACGCGACATAAAGACTCCTTAATTCTGATATTCTTATTGAGTATTTACTATGTACTATTTCTTTTTATTTACTTACTTAATTGAATTTACTGAATTTCCTATTTAGCTTAGAATGAATTCTTATCTTTTATTTATTTCATTTTCAATTGAATTTGTTTATTGAATTCTTTTTTCCAGAATAAACCTAAACTGAACGAGATGATAAATGAAACAAATTTTACTGAAGTAGTGTACTATAAAGAGAATGAAATGAATTGGATAAATACCCTTATATTATATATTTTATATATTTTCTATTATCTATTTTTCTATTTAAAAAAAAAAAGGAATCCTTTTCCTGATATAGTTGGAAGTTCCTATAACCTAAACTTAAGAAATTGACACTATTTCAATATTCTTTGATTTCAATTCAAAGGGACATTATCAATCATGTAAAAAAGGGAATCAAAAATGAAAAGCCAGCTATCGGAATCGAACCGATGACCATCGCATTACAAATGCGATGCTCTAACCCCTGAGCTAAGCGGGCCCCCATCACATAAATTTTATATGCACAGGAATTCAATATCAATAAACCTTGGGAATCTTGGTTATGAACTATATATTTCTTAATATTTCTGATTCTTAGCTATTCCTAAACTAGATGAATATAGAATTAGACTTTCAAAATGAGATTTTTATTCTAAAACAAAACATAATGATTCATATAGGATTTCGATTTCTTTATCAGAATTAGAATCTTAATATTCTTATTATCTTAATAATTATTAGATAGGGATAGTAAATATTAACTTATATTTCATATTTTTTTAGATAGTCAAATTTTATTTTTCATTTTTTCTGAATTCACCTGAGATTTGAAATCATTTTTTTACAGTTCTTTTTTTTTTTTTTTTTCATTTTTTAATTTTTAATTATATATATTGGATTTGAGTCTATATCTATATAATATAGATTTTTCATTCTAGATTGATTTCCAATTCTAATTGTTTTGTTTACTGCGATGATGAGTTATAACTAATAAGACATTCCTGCGCTTTTATTCGTACTTTTCTTCGTAAAGGAGTTAAGACAAAAAAAAGAATCGACCGTTCGAGTATTTCAAATTGAGTGTAAAAATGACAGAAAGAGAGACATATATCTATATTTCTATATTATGGGGGTATATATTCATCTATATTGAATTGCGGATACAGAAAAGATAAAATCATTTTAGACCAAAAACGCATCTCCTTTTCCTAGAATCTCCTTTTCCTAGAATCTCTTTTTCCTAGAATCTCCTTTTCCTATATTAGGTAAGAAAGCAAAGAGGAGAAAACGCTTTTTTGAGATAGGAATCAGTATCTAATGAATTGAATGGTTCGAGTATAAATGAAAGAAAGAAAAGAGGGAATGAGACATCACAACGAGATCTTCATCTCAAAACAAAAAGAAAGGGGGATATGGCGAAATCGGTAGACGCTACGGACTTAATTGGATTGAGCCTTGGTATGGAAACTTACTAAGTGATAACTTTCAAATTCAGAGAAACCCTGGAATTAAAAAAATGGGCAATCCTGAGCCAAATCCTGTTTTCCGAAAACAAACAAAAGTTCAGAAAAAAAGGATAGGTGCAGAGACTCAATGGAAGCTGTTCTAACAAATGGAGTTCACTGTATTGAAGAAAGAATTGAATAATCATTGAATTGATTAAATCATTCACTCCATAGTATAGTCTGATAGATCTTTTGACGAACTGATTAATCGGACGAGAATAAAGATAGAGTCCTGTTCTACATGTCAATACCGGCAACAATGAAATTTCTAGTAAGAGGAAAATCCGTCGACTTTAAAAATCGTGAGGGTTCAAGTCCCTCTATCCCCAAAAGCCTAGTGG